AAATTAATAAAAAAGTTCCTCGATGGTCATACAAATTAATCAACGATTTTGAACAACAGGAGGGGGAAACCGAAGAAACTGTGGTAGAGGATCATCAGATTCGTTCAAGAAAATCCAAACGTGTAGTGATTTTTACTGATAACCAACAAAATACTGATGCTTATACTAATACCAAAGAAACTAATAATACTGATCAAACAGGCGAAGTTGCTTTGATACGTTATTCCCAACAATCGGATTTTCGTCGAGACATAATCAAAGGCTCCATGCGCGCTCAAAGACGTAAAACAGTTACTTGGAAACTCTTTGAAGCAAATGCGCATTCCCCTCTTTTTTTGGACCGAATAGACAAATCTTTTTTTTTTTTTTTTGATATTTCTGAACGGATGAAAAAAATTTTTAAAAATTGGATGTGGAAAAACACAGAATTCACAATTTCGAATTATACAGAGAAAAAGACAAAAGAAAGCGCGAAAAAAAAAGAGGAGGACAAAAAAGAAGAAGACAAAAGAAAGGAGAAAGTGCGTATACAAATAGCGGAAGCCTGGGATGGTATTTTACTTGCTCAAGTAATGAGAGGTTTTTTATTAGTAACCCAATCAATTCTTAGAAAATATATTATATTACCTTCATTGATAATAGCTAAAAATATCGTCCGTATACTATTATTTCAATTTCCGGAATGGTATGAGGACTTAAAGGATTGGAATAGAGAAATGCATGTTAAATGTACCTATAACGGCGTTCAATTATCAGAAAAAGAATTTCCAAAAAACTGGTTAACAGACGGCATTCAGATCAAGATCCTATTTCCTTTTCGTCTTAAACCTTGGCACAGATCTAAGTTACGAGCCCCTTATAATGATCCAATGAAAAAGCAAGGTCAAAAAAATGATTTTTGTTTTTTAACAATTTTTGGAATGGAAGCTGAACTACCTTTTGGTTCTCCCAGAAAAAAACTTTCATTTTTTGAACCGATTTTAAAAGAACTCAAAAAAAAAATTAAAAAATTGCAAAAGAAATGTTTTCTAATTCTAGGAATTTTTAAAGAACAAACAAAATTGTTTCTAAATGTCTCAAAAAAACCAAAAAAATGGATCATTAAAAACATTCTGTTTATAAAAGAAATAATAAAAGAACTCTCAAAAATAAACCCAATTGTATTATTTGGATTAAGAGAAATAGAAGTATATGAATTGAGTGAAATTAAAAAAGATTCAATAATCAGTAATCGGATGATTCAGGAATCGTCCATTCAAATTAGATCTCAGGATTGGACAAATTATTCATTAACAGAAAAAAAAATGCAAGATCTGACTGATAGAATAAACACAATCATAAATCAAATAGAAAAAATTACAAAAGACAAGAAAAAGGGATTTATAAAAGACAAGAAAAAGGGATTTATAACTTCAGATAGAAATTTGAGTTCTAACAAAATAAGTTATGATGATAAAAGATTGGAATCACAAAAAAATATTTGGCAGATATTAAAAAGAGGAACTGCTCGATTAATCCGTAAATCCCATTATTTTATAATATTTTTCATTGAAAAGATATACATAGATATCTTTCTATCTATGATTAATATTCCTAGTATCAATACACAACTTTTTCTTGAATCAACAAAAAAAATTATTAATAAAAACATTAACAGTAATGAAGCAAATCAAGAAAGAATTAATAAAACAAATCAAAGTTTAATTAAATTTATTTCGATTATAAAAGAGTCACTTTCTAATACTAATATTAGTCTTAGTCAAAAAAATTCAAAGACTTTTTTTGACTTATCTTACTTTTCACAAGCATATGTATTTTACAAATTATCACAAACCCAACTTATTAAGTTAGAGAAATTGAAATCCGTATTTCAATATAATGGAACCCCCCTTTTTCTTAAGAATGAAATAAAGGATTTTTTTGTTATAAGACAAGAACTATTTCATTCCGAATTAAGACCTAAGAATCTTCGCAATTCTGGAATGAATCAATGGACAAATTGGTTAAGGAGTCATTATCAATATCAATGTGATGTATCTCAAATTAAATGGTCTAGAGTAGTACCACAAAAATGGCGAAATATATTGAACTGTATAGCTCAAAATAAAGATTTATATAAAGATTTGTGTGATTTATATGAAAAAGATGAATTAATTCACTACGAAAAAAAAACAAAAATTGAAACAGATTTATTATTGAATCAAAAGGATAATTTTAAAAAACAATATAGATATGATCTTTTAGCATATAAATCTATAAATTCTGAAACTAAGAAGTACTCTTCAATTTATGGATCACCATTACAAGTAAAAACTAACCAAGATATTTTTTATAATTACAACACGCATAAACAAAAATCATTTAATATGGTAGAAGATGATATTCGAGATATGGATAAAAATACGGATAGAAAATTTTTTGATTGGAGAATTCTCGATTTTTGTCTTAAAACGAAGGTCGATATTGAGGCCTGGATCAATATTGATACTGACAGTAATAAATATACTAAGACTAGGGTTAATAAGTATCAAATAATTGATAAAATCAATAATAAGGGTCTTTTTTATCTCACACTTCAGCAAGATCAAAAAATCAACCTATCCAATCAAAAACCCCTTTTGGATTGGATGGGAATGAATGAAGAAATACTAAGTCGTCCCATATCAAATCTGGAACTTTGGTTCTTGCCAGAATTTGTGAGACTTTATAATACGTATAAAATGAAACCGTGGGTTATACCAATTAAATTACTACTTTTTAATTCTAATATAAAAAAAAATGCTAGTGAAAACAAAAGGATCACTGGAACTAAAAAAAGAGATCCTTTTATATCAATATCGTCGAATGAAAAAAAATCTCTTGAATTAGAAAACCGAAATCAAGGAGAAAAAGAATCCACGGGCCAAGCAGATCTTAAATCAGCTCTTTCAAACCAAGAAAAAGATGTTGAAGAAGATTATACGGGATCGGACATGAAAAAACATAGAAATAAAAAGCAATACAAGATCAATACAAAAGCGGAGTTTGATTTCTTCCTAAAAAGGTATTTGTATTTTCAATTGAGATGGGATGATTCTTTAAATAAAAAAATAATCAATAACATCAACGTATATTGCCTCCTGCTTAGACTGATAAATCCAAGAGAAATTACTATATCCTCTATTCAAAGGGGCGAAATGAGTCTGGATATTTTGACGATTCAGAAAGATGTAACTCTTACAGAATTTATTAAAAGGGGATTTTTGATTATTGAACCAATTCGTCTAGCTATAAAAAATGATGGAAAATTTATTATGTATCAAACCCTCGGTATTTCATTAGTTCATAAAAGTAAACATCAAATAAATCAAAGATACCGAGAAAAAAAACATGTTGATAAGAATTCTGATGAAGTCATTACAAAACATCAAAAGATGACTGGAAATAGATATAAAAAAAATTATGATTTGTTTGTTCCTGAAAATATTTTATCGCCTAGACGTCGTAGAGAATTGCGAATTCTAATTTGTTTAAATTCTAAGAATAGACATAGAAAGGCATCTTTTTGTAATGGTAATGAGGTAAACAGTCAAGTTGTGGATAAAAGCAAAAAATATAAAAAAAAACTTATAAAATTAAAGCTATTTCTTTGGCCCAATTATCGATTAGAAGATTTAGCTTGTATGAATCGTTATTGGTTTAATACCAATAATGGCAGTTGTTTCAGTATGGTAAGGATACATATGTATCCCCGATTGAAAATTCATTAATAGTACATTTTTCCTATATTTCCCATACCATATCTGGTCTATGACGACAAAGAGATGCACGCATACATTGTCTTACATTCCATTCTGATACATGATACTAATTCAATGACATATCAATTAGATCTAGAATGAACAAAATTTTCTTATTTTAGGTCTAAACTTTTATCTTTTGTGAGTGAAGAAACCAACCATACTTTTGTATCCCCTTTCAAATCCAATTTTAAAATGAAAATAGGATTGAGTAAGTTTTATTAAATTAAAAAAATTAGAAATTAATAACGAAATACAAATTTTTGTATATACCAAATAAAAATTAGGGGCATTATTATTACTGATCAATAAAGATATCTATCAATAAAAAATATCTTAAAATAAAAAGAGGGGGGAGAGAAAATTTCAGTTTATGGTAAAAAATTCATTCATCTCAGTTATTTCACAAGAAGAAAAAGACGAAAACAGAGGATCTGTTGAATTTCAAATAGTTAGTTTCACCAATAGGATACGAAGACTTACTTCACATTTACAATTACACAAAAAAGACTATTTATCTCAGAGAGGTTTACGTAAAATTCTGGGAAAACGCCAACGATTACTGTCTTATTTGTCAAAGAAAAATAGAATATGTTATAAAGAATTAATTAATCGGTTGGATATTCGGGAGTCAAAAACTCGTTAATTTTATTTTTATAAAGGCATTTTGAATTATTTGATTTATTAGATCTTGAATTTTAATGAACTTTTTTCGTTTTCAGCAATTCATGAAAGAATGAATCGAGGAAAAACCTATGAATATACCGGCTACAAGAAAAGACCTCATGATAGTCAATATGGGCCCCCACCACCCATCAATGCATGGTGTTCTTCGACTCATCATTACTCTAGATGGTGAAGATGTTATTGACTGTGAACCAATATTGGGTTATTTACACCGAGGAATGGAAAAAATTGCGGAAAATCGAACAATTATACAATATTTGCCTTATGTAACACGGTGGGATTATTTAGCTACTATGTTCACAGAAGCAATAACTGTAAACGGACCGGAACAGTTGGGAAATATTCAAGTACCTAAAAGAGCCAGCTATATCAGAATAATTATGTTGGAGTTGAGTCGTATAGCTTCTCATCTGTTATGGCTCGGTCCTTTTATGGCGGATATTGGTGCACAAACTCCCTTTTTCTATATTTTCAGAGAAAGAGAATTAGTATATGATCTATTCGAAGCTGCCACCGGTATGAGAATGATGCATAATTATTTTCGTATCGGAGGAGTAGCGGCCGATCTACCTCATGGCTGGATAGATAAATGTTTGGATTTCTGCGATTATTTTTTAACAAGAGTTGCTGAATATCAAAAACTTATTACACGAAATCCTATTTTTTTAGAACGAGTCGAGGGAGTAGGCATTATTGGTAGAGAGGAAGTAATAAATTGGGGTTTATCGGGACCAATGCTGCGAGCTTCCGGAATACAATGGGATCTTCGTAAAGTTGATCATTATGAATGTTACGACGAATTTGATTGGGAAGTACAGTGGCAAAAAGAAGGAGATTCATTGGCTCGTTATCTAGTCCGAATTGGTGAAATGATAGAATCCGTAAAAATTATTCAACAGGCCCTGGAAGGAATTCCAGGGGGACCCTATGAGAATTTAGAAATACGATACTTTGATAGAGAAAGGAATCCGGAATGGAATGATTTTGAATATCGATTTATTAGTAAAAAGCCGTCTCCTACATTTGAATTGCCGAAACAAGAACTTTATGTGAGAGTAGAAGCCCCAAAGGGAGAATTGGGAATTTTTCTCATAGGGGATCAGAGTGGTTTTCCTTGGAGATGGAAAATCCGCCCGCCGGGTTTTATCAATTTGCAAATTCTTCCGCGGTTAGTTAAAAGAATGAAATTGGCTGATATTATGACGATACTAGGTAGTATAGATATCATTATGGGAGAAGTTGATCGTTGAAATGATAATTGATACACCGGAAGTACAAGATATCGATTCTTTTTCTAGATTAGAATTTTTAAAAGAGGTTTATGGAATTCTATGGGTTCTTGTTCCTATTTTGACTCTTGTAGTGGGAATCACAATAGGCGTACTGGTAATTGTATGGTTAGAAAGAGAAATATCGGCAGGGATACAACAACGTATTGGACCTGAATACGCCGGCCCTTTGGGAGTTCTTCAAGCTCTAGCAGATGGGACAAAACTACTTTTCAAAGAAAATCTTTTTCCATCTAGGGGGGATACTCGTTTATTCAGTATCGGGCCATCCATAGCAGTCATATCAATTTTAGTAAGCTATTCAGTAGTTCCTTTTGGATATCACCTTGTTTTAGCGGATCTCAATATCGGTGTTTTTTTATGGATTGCCATTTCCAGTATTGCTCCGATTGGACTTCTTATGTCGGGATACGGGTCAAATAATAAATATTCCTTTTTAGGCGGTCTACGAGCTGCTGCTCAATCGATTAGTTATGAAATACCATTAACTTTATGTGTGTTATCAATATCTCTACGTGCGATTCGTTGATATATAGACATAAACTTTTCTCTATTCCTTCCTTTCAAGGAAAGGGTTGGAATGGATTGAGTAGATATCTTAATTTTTTTTTTATTCATTATTCGGGTTGATGAACTAAATCAAATAGTTATATGAGTGAAAGAAAACAGCTTATATATAAATTCGCAGTAAAAAGATTGATTCTCATTTTCTATGTATAAGAGTTAGAGAGTTAAGCGGAAATAAACATAAACAGAAGAGACCGTTTCCCCCAAGATTGGTTGATTAGTCATCCTGACTTGAAGCGGGTTCAAAAGATCAACCGTATTGAGTTTTCACTATAATTTTTATGTATTAGCATAACGGGGGATTGAGCAAAAACGAGTGGATGGTTAGAAACACGAACATATGTAAAGGATTAGTAATGGAGATTATGTAAATTCTCCAAAAGGACATTTTTACATAATATACAAACAAAGAATACTAATTGGGGCTTTAAGTTGGTAGAAATGATCAGGCAGTACTCCCCATGACACGATTCCAATCCAGAGTATACTCCTATCCACCGATTTAATAAATAACTATTCGAAACGAAATAATCCTTTACTTTATTTTGAAAGCCCTCTTTTTCTCAGAAATAGAAAGAAGAATAGGAACGAAAAAAAAAAAAAAAAGATATACTTTTTTTATTCTTTGTTACTTTTATTCTTTCCCATATACATATAAATAGATATATAATTTGTAAATAGATATATAATTTGTGTCATAATTCATTAATTAATATAGAATTTTTTTTTTCGTACGTGAAACCAACGGGTTATTGATATTTTTACAAGAAGTATTTTATTGAACAGTTAAGTTATTACTGAACAAAGAAGAATTGAAATTATTATTGAAATTATTAAATTAAAGAAAGGATGAGATCAATTCAGAAGTACTTTTTTTATTTAATTTTGAATTAAAATAATTATAACAGACAGAATTCAATTGGTCTAATTTGGGACCGGCCGATAGTTATCCATCCTACAAACATATCAAGATTCAAAAAAGAATACTGACGCGGTCCCTATATTTATTTCTGGCCTTCAAGGAGCCGTATGAGGTGAAAATCTCATGTACGGTTCTGTAATAGCGATGGTAACAGTGATGGTATCACCGACTATAATTATCTAACAGTTCAAGTACAATTGATATTGTTGAGGCGCAATCAAAATATGGTTTTTGGGGATGGAATTTGTGGCGTCAGCCTATAGGGTTTATCATTTTTATTATTTCTTCCCTAGCAGAATGTGAGAGATTGCCTTTTGATTTACCAGAAGCAGAAGAAGAGTTAGTAGCAGGTTATCAAACCGAATACTCGGGTATAAAATTTGGGTTATTTTATGTTGCTTCCTATCTAAACCTATTGGTTTCTTCATTATTTGTAACAGTTCTTTACTTGGGAGGTTGGAATATATCTATTCCGGACATATATGTTTCTGAGCTTTTTGAAATAAATAAAACATGTGGAGTTTTTGGAGCGATAATTGGTATCTTTATTACATTAGCTAAAACTTATTTGTTCTTGTTCATTCCTATCACAACAAGATGGACTTTACCGAGGCTAAGAATGGACCAACTATTGAATCTTGGATGGAAATTTCTTTTACCTATTTCTCTCGGTAATCTATTATTAACAACTTCTTTCCAACTCTTTTCACTGTAAAATTCTATATTCACAACGTGTCTCAAACAAGAGAAATAAACAAACATAAAACTATTCATATATATATTAACGATATGTTCTCTATGGTAACTGGGTTCATGAATTATGGTCAACAAACAGTACGAGCTGCAAGGTACATTGGTCAAAGTTTCATGATTACTTTATCCCACGCAAATCGTTTACCCGTAACTATTCAATATCCTTATGAAAAATCAATCACCGCGGAGCGTTTCCGCGGTCGAATCCATTTTGAATTTGATAAATGTATTGCTTGTGAAGTATGCGTTCGTGTATGTCCTATAGATCTACCCGTTGTTGATTGGAAATTGGAAACTGATATTCGCAAGAAACGGCTGCTTAATTACAGTATTGATTTCGGAGTCTGTATATTTTGTGGTAATTGCGTTGAGTATTGTCCAACGAATTGTTTATCAATGACTGAAGAATATGAACTTTCTACTTATGATCGTCACGAATTGAATTATAATCAAATTGCTTTGGGTCGTTTACCAATGTCAGTAATTGACGATTATACAATTCGAACAATTTTGAATTCGCCTCAAATAAATAAGTAAATCTCTTATTAACGAATAATTTAGAATTACTTTACTAATAACTAATATAGAAGGAATTTAGGTTTCTTTCGTGTTGTTTGGTCAATAACTACAAATACCAACTATTGATTGGTTGGTAAGAAACGCGTCTTAATTTGGATTGAAAATCCATTAATTAATATATCCATAATTGTTTTAAAATATATCGTTTAGAATTAGAACGACTCTTTCAGATAAAGAATGAAATTAGTCCAATAATAGTACTCACATTTATTCATATCCCTTAGTATTTATTTACTTAGGATTAAATTAGGAATTGCTCAAAAATCATAAAAAAAAAAAAAAATTTCTGGTTGGGTCTCAATAAGGTCATGAAAAACATTTCTATTTATTTATCTCTTATTTTACATATAATGGATTTGCCCGGACCAATACATGATTTTCTTTTAGTCTTTCTGGGATCGGTTCTTATACTAGGAGGTATGGGGGTGGTATTATTTACCAACCCCATTTATTCTGCCTTTTCATTGGGAATGGTTCTTGTTTGTATATCCTTATTCTATATTCTATTAAACTCTTATTTTGTAGCTGCTGCACAACTCCTTATTTACGTGGGAGCTATAAATGTTTTAATCGTATTTGCTGTGATGTTCATGAATGGTTCAGAATATTACAAAGATTTGAATCTTTGGACCATTGGGGATGTGGTTACTTTGCCAGTTTGTACAAGTATTTTTGTTTTACTCATGATTATTATTACGGATACGTCATGGTACGGAATTATTTGGACTACAAGATCAAACCAGATTATAGAGCAAGATTTGATAAGTAATAGTCAACAAATTGGAATTCATTTATCAACAGATTTTTTTCTTCCATTTGAATTCGTTTCGATAATTCTTTTAGCCGCTTTGATAGGTGCAATTGCCGTGGCGCGACAGTAAAAAATTTATAGAATTAGCAATGCACATTAAACTCTGTTCGGTTTTATTACATTCCATTTATTTCCCTTTAATTAAAGATTGTTTCTGTCTAAAATAGAAATTATTCAATCTATTCTATTAATAATAGAAAATCTGCCTTTGTTCCGTACTTTTTTTTATTCTAGTCAATTGAATCTGTTGAATTGTTGTTCAGTTCATATTGAAATGAATCGAAATTGATAAGGAGTTGGTCAATGATGCTCGAACATGTACTTGTTTTGAGTGCCTACTTATTTTCTATCGGTATCTATGGATTGATCACGAGCCGGAATATGGTTAGAGCCCTTATGTGTCTTGAACTTATACTGAATGCGGTTAATATGAATTTCGTAACATTTTCTGATTTTTTTGATAGTCGCCAATTAAAAGGAAATATTTTCTCAATTTTTGTTATAGCTATTGCAGCCGCTGAAGCAGCTATTGGCCCGGCTATTGTTTCATCAATTTATCGTAACAGAAAATCAACTCGTATCAATCAATCGAATTTGTTGAATAAGTAGTATTAATCATATAAATTCTAATATTCATAAATTAGAATTACCATGACCATACATTAACGTAATAATACATGTTTTCAAAAATGTAAGAAATTAAAGTATCTTGGCTCTATCGCATGAGTCAATCCAGAAGTAGATTGATTAGAAAAATTATGATAAATTATTGATTCATCTGGTGTCTAAATATATGATTCATTTACAAGTTTACTAGATCGAAACTTTCTGACATTCAAAAATTTATAGATCCAAATGTCACATTCAGTAAAGATTTATGATACGTGTATAGGGTGTACTCAATGCGTGCGCGCCTGCCCAACGGATGTATTAGAAATGATACCTTGGGACGGGTGTAAAGCTAAGCAAATTGCTTCTGCTCCAAGAACAGAGGACTGTGTCGGTTGTAAGAGATGTGAATCCGCCTGTCCGACAGATTTCTTGAGTGTTCGAGTTTATTTATGGCATGAAACAACTCGAAGTATGGGTCTGGCTTATTAATACGTTCCAGAAAACCCTACTTGAATACATTTGATTTTTTTACCTTTACCGACAAAAACCCGCGCTCAAAAACTATTTATTTTGAGCACGGGTTTTTCTGGTCCAAGTTTATCTTGTTTTTACCATGAATAATTTTCCTTGGTTAACGCTAGTTGTAGTTTTGCCAATATTCGCGGGTTCCTTAATTTTCTTTCTCCCTCATAGAGGAAATAAGAAAATGCGGTGGTATACTATAGGAATATGCATAATAGAACTCCTTCTAACAACCTATGCATTCGGTTATCGTTTCCAATTGGATGATCCATTAATGCAACTGACAGAGGATTATAAATGGATCGATTTTTTTGATTTTTCCTGGAGATTGGGAATAGATGGAATTTCTATAGGACCCATTTTACTGACAGGATTTATCACAACTTTAGCTACTTTAGCGGCTCGGCCGATTACTCGAGATTCCCGACTATTCCATTTTCTGATGTTAGCAATGTATAGCGGTCAAATAGGACCATTTTCTTCTCGAGACCTTTTACTTTTTTTCATCATGTGGGAGTTAGAATTAATTCCAGTTTATCTACTTCTATCCATGTGGGGGGGAAAGAAACGTTTGTATTCAGCTACAAAATTTATTTTGTACACTGCAGGAAGTTCCGTTTTTTTATTAATGGGAGTTTTGGGTATTGGTTTATATGGTTCCAATGAACCAACATTAAATTTTGAAACATCAGCTAATCAATCGTATCCTGTAGCACTGGAAATAATATTCTATATTGGATTTCTTATTGCTTTTGCTGTCAAATCACCGATCATACCCTTACATACATGGTTACCAGACACCCATGGAGAGGCACATTACAGTACTTGTATGCTTTTAGCCGGAATCTTATTAAAAATGGGAGCGTATGGATTGGTTCGGATCAATATGGAATTATTACCCCACGCCCATTCTATATTCTCTCCCTGGTTGATTATAGTAGGCACAATTCAAATAATCTATGCAGCTTCAACATCTCCCGGTCAGCGTAATTTAAAAAAAAGAATAGCCTACTCTTCTGTATCTCATATGGGTTTCATAATTATAGGAATTGGTTCTATAAGCGATACAGGACTCAACGGAGCCATTTTACAAATAATCTCTCACGGATTTATTGGCGCTGCGCTTTTTTTCTTGGCCGGAACGAGTTATGATAGAATACGTCTTGTTTATCTCGACGAAATGGGCGGAATGGCTATCGCAATTCCAAAAATATTCACGACTTTCAGTATCTTATCAATGGCTTCTCTTGCATTACCGGGCATGAGCGGTTTTGTTGCCGAATTGTTAGTTTTTTTTGGAATACTTACTAGTCAAAAATTTCTTTTAATGACAAAAATATTAATTACTTTTGTAATGGCAATTGGAATGATATTAACTCCTATTTATTCATTATCTATGTTACGCCAGATGTTCTATGGATACAAGCTTTTTAATGCCCCAAACTCTTATTTTTTTGATTCTGGACCGCGAGAATTATTTGTTTCGATCTCTATCCTTTTACCTGTAATAGGTATTGGTGTTTATCCCGATTTCGTTTTATCATTATCGGTTGACAAGGTCGAAGCTATTATATCCAATTATTTTTTTCGATAGTTTTTGTGAGTAAACCAAAAAATGAAACTGAAATCCCATGATTTTAAAAATGGTTGATTGTACAATAAAAAAATGAGTCTTTTATATTAAGTAAAATAAAAAAATTGGAATTCTATTATAACTAGATATCTTTTGAATTTGTGAGAACCGTTTGAATCAAGTAATGGAAATGATTCAAATGGTTCTTGATTGTTTACATGAAGTTTTCGTATATATACCGGTATGACGTCCTATGTTTATATTCGTCAAGTCTTTTATTCAATTAGATGTTAATGTAAATGAACCATAACTATGCAACCCTATTCCTAATAGATTAACCCCAAAATAGCATATCCAAATTATAAGAAAGCCCATTGAGGCCACAATTGCAGAATTTACACTTTCAAAATTTTTATTTGTTCTAATATGTAAATAAATAGCGAATATGGTCCAAGTAATAAATGCCCAAGTTTCCTTTGGATCCCAATTCCAATATGATCCCCATGCTTCATTAGCCCATACTGCTCCCGAAAGAATACCTACGGTTAAAAGGATAAACCCTAGACTAATAATACGATAACTCCAACGATCCAATTGTTGAATCAATTGATACCTGTAATAATTTTGAGACGAAATAAAAGAAGTGTTTCGTAAGACATTGTTTCTTTCGTTCACGTATTGAATCTCACTAAAGTAAACTGACTCATTTTCTAAATTATTGCTTTTACTAAAAATCCTTATGAATTTTCGAAATGTAATGACTAGAAGAGCTAGTGATAATAATGATCCACACAAAAGAGCTGCATAGCTCAATACCATCATACTTACGTGCATCATTAACCAATGGGATTGGAGAGCGGGTACTAATATCGCGGATTGATGCATTTCAGTTAAAAGACCCGAAGTAGCAAAACCTTGAGTAAAAATAGCACTTGGCGCGGTTATTGCGCTTAAATGGTTTTTATGTTTTTTAAAATATGGAATAATATGAATAAAGGAAAAACTCCACGAAAGAAAAATAAATGATTCATATAAATCACTTAATGGTAAATGCCTCAAATACATCCAACGAGTAACTAATAATCCTGTTATGCAGAAAAAAGTAGCTATCATCCCCCTTTCTGACGAATCATCTAGTCCTACGATTTCATCGACTAATAAAATTATCAAATGAATTGTAATTACAATTGAAACGATCGAAAAGGATATATGAGTTAATATATGCTCTAAAGTTGAAAATATCATAAAAATTATTAAATTAATAAAGGCGTCCCTCAATTATAGGAATTGAAATCGGGAATTGAATTCATTATAGGACTTACTCTATGCCATGCCGCCACTCGGACTCGAACCGAGATGCTCTAGCACTGCTTCCTAAGAGCAGCGTGTCTACCGATTTCACCATAGCGGCTTATTCGAAATCATAATAACCTATTTTTATTCAATCGTCGAGCTTGAAGGAGTTAATTCAATCCAATATTTTTTTTTAGGAAACCATTCAAATTGATGAATAAAAACTTGTTTAAAAATTAGGGATTAAAACGTTTCCGTTAACGTTAATAATATTGATTTTTCTTATTATTTTTATTTAGTTATCTTATTATTATCTTTTTATTTAGTTATTTAGTATTGTATTTTAGGATGTCAATTTTATTTAACTGAACTAACAATGTATTTTTTCGTAGGCTATTACTTTATGCTCTCCTAAAACTAAAATGTAACGGTTGTAACTAGATAATTTTTACTTCAATCCCTGGATATAAGTAAAAAAAATGTTCTGCCTCGTTTGCATTTTTTAATGATTAATTTCTTTTATCATTTATTTTATTAATCTAAAATAAAAAATTCATTTTATCGATTAATAAAAAAATAGAATTTTTATATAACACAATTTTAGCGATACACTCAAAAGATTTATGTAAATATTTGCATAGTTAGGTTGCGTTAGGATTTTTTGTTGTGTAGAGAATTTGCGTTAAGATTTAGCAAACCCATTAAGTTAGGTATTTGGGATGGTCGTATTAATCATATAAAAAAATTTCGTATAGAAATTGTACCATACTTCAAAATATTTTCTAAATTTTTTAATTAATATACATATATTATATCTTGATCGATCTTCCAACCGAAACATAGGATCTAAAATAGATCACTCAAAATTGGCGCATTCGTCATATAACTACCTAAAAATGTAAACGGGGCTTTTATTAATTTAATTGGGTTTAAGGAATTTATATAGTGATAATAATTTCTAAAACCCAAAATAATGGTTTAAAAGATTATAAAAAACATTTTAAACTTAATCAATTAGTTTCAACGACCTCTTCTTTATAATATAAAATCAAAAATATAACTAAAAAAAAATTCTTTTTATTATTGAGTAAGGGCGATGGGGAAAGTGATAATCCCCATCCGGAAAATGATAAAACATACTAAAATGAAAGGCGAAACCTTGCGCTTGCGTTTACCCCTTTTTCAAACAAAAAAGTACCATTCATTTTTAGAATTCAGTAGACAACAGAATTCTTATCTATATCAGAAACGAAAGAAAAATTTGGCTTCAAATTAAAGTAAAACAAATTCAATTTTATATTCGTTTAAATTAAAACATTATGAGACTAATTCTTTTTTTTTTTTTTATTTTTAATGTATATTGTTTATATTGTAATTTATCTTATATATTAATATTTATTCTTTTACTATACTATTATGATGTTAATATTAATTATAATTGATAAATATTAATTATAATTGATAAATATTATTAGAATTGATAAATATTATTTATCATTTTTATAACTTATAAATCTTATAAATAAACTATAAACAAAATTATATCACTTTATTAGTTATTAGAACGATTCAGATTATTTATTTCTTACACAAAAAAAACTTTTAGAACTCCCGGTAGAAAGAGATTTCGCTAACGAAAAAGCTTTCAATGCTGCCCTATATCCCTTCCTTTTCCAAATATTTTTACGAATACGCTTTTTTGAAATAGAGGTGCGCTTTTTTGGAACTGCCATTAAAAAGTTATAATAGGTTTTTCGGTTGGATGTGAAAGACATCTATTGTTCAAAATCAATTGTTCTTTACTATTCTCTATCTATTTTTTCTCTAAATTAGACTCCAAAAAAAAGGGGGGGGGGGTAAAAATCACATAAAATATTAATAAGAACGATAAGGTACACTATGCCAAATAGATTGAAGTTGATAAAAAAAAAAAAAAAAGAAAGATTGTCCGTTTCGTTTTCTTTCTATTTTCGTCGTGTTACATTTATACATGTAATAAAAAAATCTAAAAGTTTAATAACCCAACCCTTCTCCCGCTTAATTAAAAAATAAAAAAACTTTAATAATTTTTTCTATTATATTAATTAATTTAATATTAATTTAATTCTTCAAGCTCGAAGAAAGAGTCCACAAAATTTTAATTATCAAATGAGACTAGTAGTTAATCTGTTAAAGGATACAAAATACATAATTTAAAGGCATTTTATTTGCCCCCCTTTTTTTTCCGTAAAATTAAAGTGTTGGATATCATAGCATTTCCTACAAATAGCTTTTATTGTAATGTAAGACAAACAATTAGTTACAAAACAAATTGGTTAATGATTCTAAATAACCGAATTACAATAAATAGTTTTAGTTATGGGCTTTATGATTCATATCAAATACTGTTTTTGGTATAATTATTTATCCTTGTTCTATAGATATAAAAAAATTATTGTAATACGTAATAATTAAAATGAAAATTAGAATTTTCATTTTTTATCTTCATAAAATTTTATTTAAAAATTTGAATTTAATATTTCAGTATTAATAAAATTAAATACGGATTTTTTTTTCACTAGTGACTTATTTATATCATTTGACCAATTAGAACCTCTTGATTTTAAATATTTGAAGTAGTTTGGAAAGATTCAGAATAATTAAGGCTAGAAAATTCTATTTAAGTTTTATTTTATATATCTTAATTTTTTTTTATTAACCGACCCCTTTCAAAAGAAAAGAAATAAGAACCGGTGACTCAGAAACAATTAATTAAGATAAATTTTTTTTTTATTTTTTTATGGAATATACATATCAATATTCATGGATTATACCTTTCATTCCACTTCCAGTTCCTATCTTAATTGGAACAGGACTTCTACTTTTTCCAACGGCAACAAAAAATCTTCGCCGTATGTGGGCTTTTCCTAGTGTTTTATTATTAAGTATAGTTATGGTTTTTTCAGCCCTTTTTTCTATTCAGCAAATAAATAAAAATTCTGTCTATCAATATGTATGGTCTTGGACCATCAATAATGATTTTTCTTTAGAATTTGGCTGCTTGGTTGATCCACTTACTTCTATTATGTCGATATTAATCACTACTGTTGGAATTATGGTTCTTATTTATAGTGACAATTATATGTCTCATGATCAGGGATATTTGAGATTTTTTGCTTATATGAGTTTTTCCAATACTTCAATGTTGGGATTAGTTACTAGTTCTAATTTGATACAAATTTATATTTTTTGGGAATTAGTTGGAGTGTGTTCTTATCTATTAATAGGTTTTTGGTTCACACGACCCAGTGCCGCGAATGCTTGTCAAAAAGCGTTTGTAACTAATCGTGTCGGGGATTTTGGTTTATTATTAGGAATTTTGGGTTTTTATTGGATAACAGGTAGTTTCGAATTTCGGGATTTGTTTGAAATATTCAATAACTTGGTTTATAATAATGAAGTTAATTTTTTATTTGTTACTTTATGCGCCTCCCTATTATTTGCCGGCGCTGTTGCTAAATCCGCCCAATTTCCCCTTCATGTATGGTTACCTGATGCCATGGAAGGGCCTACCCCCATTTCGGCTCTTATACATGCCGCTACTATGGTAGCAGCAGGAATTTTTCTTGTAGCTCGGCTTCTTCCTCTTTTCATAGTTATACCTTACATTCTAAATCAAATAGCTTTGATAGGTATAATAACATTATTTTTAGGAGCCACTTTAGCTCTTGCTCAAAAAGATATTAAGAAAAGCTTAGCTTATTCTACAATGTCTCAATTGGGTTATATGATGTTAGCTCTAGGTATGGGGTCTTATCGAGCTGCTTTATTTCATTTGATTACTCATGCTTATTCGAAGGCATTGTTGTTCTTAGGATCTGGATCAATTATTCATGCGATGGAAGCTATTGTTGGATATTCTCCAGATAAAAGTCAGAATATGGTTCTTATGGGCGGTTTAAGAAAACATGTACCAATTACAAAAACTGCTTTTTTATTGGGTACACTATCTCTTTCTGGTATTCCACCCCTTGCTTGTTTTTGGTCCAAAGATGAAATTCTTAATGATAGTTGGTTGTATTCACCTATTTTTGCAATAATAGCTTGGTCCACAGCAGGATTAACTGCATTTTA